TTCAGAAACAGAAACTCAATCAAAATCCTTGAAGTTTTTATTCGATGTAATTACAACTGACCCAAATAATCAAACAACAGTTAAAAATAAATCTATTGGAATCGAAGAAATAAATAAAAAGGTTTCTCGATGGTCATACAAATTAGCCAATGATTTTGCTGAAGAGCTGGAGGACGAAAATGAGGAAGAATCGACGGAAGATCATGAGATTCGTTCAAGAAAAGCCAGACAGGTAATAATTTATACTGATAACAATCAGAATACTAATTATATTACAAGTATTAATAATCCTCGTAATGGTGATGAAACGGAAGAAGTGGCTTTGATACGTTACTCGCAACAATCAGATTTTCGCCGGAATATAATAAAAGGATCTATGCGTGTTCAAAGACGCAAAACAGTTATTTGGAAAATGTTTCAAGCAAATGCCACTTCCCCACTTTTTTTAGATCGAATATACAATTTTTTTGATATTTCAAAAATGAGAAATCTCATTTTTAAAAATGGAGTCGGTAGAGAACCGGAATTGCAAATTTCCAATTTTGATTTTGATAAAGAAGAGACAAAAGAACATAAAAAAAAAGAGGAAAATGATCGACTAAAAATATCAGAAACTTGGGATAGCATTCTATTTGCGCAACCAATAAGAGGTTTGCTGTTAGTAACACAATCTTTTCTTAGAAAATATATTGTATTACCTTCATTAATAATAGCTAAAAATATTGGCCGTATATTATTATTCCAATTACCCGAATGGGACGAGGATTTTAGGGAATGGAATCAAGAAATGCACGTTAAATGCACCTATAATGGTGTTCAATTATCAGAAACAGAATTTCCAAAAGATTGGTTAACAGACGGAATTCAGATAAAAATTCTATTTCCTTTTTGTTTGAAACCTTGGCAAAAACAAAGATCTAAGGTACGATCTCATCATAATAATATAGATTTAATGAAAAAAAAAGTAAAAAAAAATAATTTTTGTTTTTTAACAGTATGGGGAATGGAAACAGAACGTCCCTTTGGTTCTCCCCGAAAACAACTTTCTTTTTTTGAACCAATTTTTAAAGAACTCAAAAAAAAAATTATAAAGGCAAAAAATAAATTTTTTCTCGTTCCAAGGGTCTTTAAAGAAAGAGGAAAACCCCTACAAATTTCAAAAGAAAAAAAAGGATGGGTCATCAAAACTGTTCTTATTATAAAACAAATAATGAAAGAACTTGAAAAAGTAAATCCTATTTTTTTATTTGAATTGAAGAAAGTTAAAGTATATGAACCAAATAAAAATGGAAAAGATTCAAAAAAAAATAAGAAAATTAAACATAAATCGACCGTACCAATTCGATCTATGAATTGGACAAATTATTCACTCATAGAAAAAAAAATGAAAGATCTTTCTCATAGGATAATCACAACCAAGAATCAAATAGAACAAATCACAAAAGACAATAAAAAACCAGTTTTAATCTATGATGATAAAATAAAAAAATCGGAATCACAGAAATATAGTTGGCAGATATTAAAAAGAAACAATATCCGATTAATACGTAAATCACATTATTTTATTAAATCTTTCATTGAAAAAATATACATAAATATCTTGCATATCATAAATATTTTCATAATCAATACACAACTTTTTTTTGAATCAACAAAAAAAATTATCACTAAATATAAATACACTTGCAACGATGAAAAAAATAAAGAAGAAATTGTTGAAACAAATCAAAATACAATGAACTTTATTTCGACTATAAAAAAGTGGTTTTCAAATACTAATACTAATATTAGTATTAGCAATAAAAATATAAATAGTTATACTTCCTTGTCCCAAGCATATGTATTTTTCAAATTATCAAAAACCCAATTACTTAACAAGTTTGACTTGAGATCCATATTTCAAGATCATAAGACCCATCATTATCTTAGGAATAAAATAAAGGATTATTGTATAACACGAGGAATATTTGATTACAAATCAAGACATAATAAAATGAAAAAGTCTGGAATGAATGAATGGAAAAATTGGTTCAGGGGTTTTTATCAATACAATTTTTGCGATATCAAATGGTCTCGATTAGTCCCGAAAAAATGGCGAAATAGAATAAATCAACTTCGTTTGATTCAAAATAAAGACTCAATTAAATTTAATTTAAATCCATATAAAAATAAAAAAGACCTATTAAGTTATTACGTAAAAGAAGATTATTCTGCAACGGTTTCATTAACAAATAAAAAATTGGTTAAAAAACACTACAGATATGATCTTTTATCACATAAATATATGAATTATGAATATATTGGGAAAAAGAAAAACTCATATATTTATGAATCAACAGTACAAGTAAACGAGAATCAAAGGATTCCATATAATTTCCATACATGGAAACCCGACGCATTTTATGTATTGGTAAGTACAGCTATTAGTGATTATCTAGAGGAAAGATATCCTATTGATACGAATAAAAACAGGGATAGAAAATATTTTGATTGTAAAAATTTTTATCTTATAAAAAATATTGATATTGAGACTTGGACCAATGCACATTTTGGTATCAAGACTAATAAAAATACTAAAATTCAAATTAATAAGTATAAAAACAAAAATAAAAAAAAATACATTTCGCTTCATAAAGAAATCAACTCATCCAGCGAAAAAAAAAACCTTTTTGATTGGATGGGAATGAATCAAAAAATATTATATCATGATCGTATCATATCAAAAATAAAATCTTGGTTCTTACCAGAATTTGTGCTACTTTTTGATACATATAAAATTAAACCCTGGATTATACCAATCCAATTTATTCTTTTTGATTTTTATAAAAAAAAAAACCTTTCCATATTATCTAATCAAAAAGAATATCTTGATTTAGAAAATTTCAACCAAGAAAAAAAATATATTGAAGAGATTTACGCGGGATTAGACATTAAAAAAAGTATAAATAAACAAAAATCTAAGAGCAGCAAGGAAGCAGAACTCGATTTATTCCTGAGAAAATATTGCCTTTTTCAATTAAGATGGAATCATTCCTTAAGTCAAAACATGATCAATAATATTAAGGTATATTGTCTCTTGCTTAGATTGAAAAATCCAAAGTCAATTGCTATATCCTCGATTCAAAGAGGAGAGATGCGTCTGGATATAATGCTGAGTAAAAAGGATCTTGCTCTTACAGAATTGATAAAAAGAGGACTATTAATTATCGACCCAGTTCGTTTATCTCTAAAAAACGATGGGCAATTTATAATCTATCAAACCATAAGTATTTCATTAATTGATAAGGGTAAAGACAAAATGAAAACTACTAAAAAATTCATAAAAAAACGAAATGTTGATAAGAATAATTTATACAAAACCATTGCACAACATAGCGATATGCCTGTGAATGAAGAAAAAAAAAATCATTATAATTTCTTTGTTCCCGAACATATTCTATCTGATAGACGTCGTAGGGAGTTGAGAATTCTAATTTGTTTAAATTTATTGAATTGGAATAATACGGAGAAAAATCCACAATTTTGCACCGAAAAAAAGATAATAAACTATAAACAATTTTTGAATGAGGATTTTAATAACTTTATTAAATTAAAATTGTTTCTTTGGCCCAATTACCGATTAGAGGATTTAGCTTGTATGAATCGTTACTGGTTTGATACCCATAACAGTAGTCGTTTTAATATGTCAAGAATACATATGTATCCACAATCCAGAATCAGTTAATAAAAATATATTTTGTATATATCTATATCGCCTGACATATTTTATATATGGCGAAACATGTACATATGCATATGTTATGTTACATTTTTGTACATTATACTGATTAATGGCATATCAATTTTCAATTGGATCTAGGAATAATAAATTTGGTAGACTATTTTTAGGTACAAAAAATAGCTCTCTTTTATGCTTTTATGAATGTGTAAATGTATATATTTTATTCTATCTAAATCCAATTTTATGTTTGAAATAAAAATTGGATTTAGATAGAATAAAAAAGTATGAAGAAAAATAAATCTAAACTTTTGTTTATAATCAGATTAAAATGACTGACATAATAATAACCAAATATAATAATAATTATTATTTTTCCTGATCGGTAAAATCTATAAAAAGAAAAAATATAGAAGAATTTTTTTATGGTCAAAAATTCATTTATTTCAGTTATTCCGCAAGACGAAAAAGAAGAAAATAAAGGGTCTGTTGAATTTCAAGTATTCAGTTTCACCAATAAAATACGGAGACTCACTTCACATTTGGAATTGCACAAAAAAGATTTTTTATCTCAAAGAGGTCTACGAAAAATTCTGGGAAAACGTCAACGACTATTGGCTTATTTGTCAAATAAAAATAGAGTACGTTATAAGAAATTAATTAGTCAATTAGATATTCGGGAACTAAAAAATCGCTAATTTGAGGATTAATTTTAATTTTTTTGTGATTAGTTATTAGATTTTTATTTTTATAAACCTTGTTTTGAGAAATTCATGGAATAATGAATTAGGGAAGAAAAGATATGACTGTACCGGTTACAAGAAAAGATCTCATGATAGTCAATATGGGTCCTCATCACCCATCAATGCATGGTGTTCTTAGACTTATTATTACTCTCGACGGTGAAGATGTTATTGACTGTGAACCCGTATTGGGCTATTTACACAGAGGAATGGAAAAAATAGCGGAAAACCGAACAATTATCCAATATCTTCCTTATGTAACACGTTGGGATTATTTAGCTACTATGTTCACCGAAGCAATAACAGTAAATGCACCAGAACAATTGGGAAATGTTCAAGTACCTCAAAGGGCCAGCTATATCAGAGTTATTATGCTAGAGCTGAGTCGTGTAGCTTCTCATTTATTATGGCTTGGGCCTTTTATGGCAGATATTGGTGCGCAGACTCCTTTTTTCTATATTTTCAGAGAGAGAGAATTGCTATATGATCTATTCGAAGCTGCCACAGGTATGCGAATGATGCATAATTATTTCCGCATCGGAGGAATAGCTGCTGATCTACCTCATGGTTGGATAGATAAATGTTTGGATTTTTGTGATTATTTTTTAACAAGTATTGTTGAATATGAAAAACTTATTACGCGGAATCCCATTTTTTTGGAACGAGTTGAAGGAATAGGCATTATTGGTGGAGAAGAGGCAATAAATTGGGGCTTATCAGGACCGATGTTACGAGCTTCTGGAATCCAATGGGATCTTCGTAAAGTTGATCTTTATGAATGCTACAATGAATTCGATTGGGAAGTCCAATGGCAAAAAGAAGGGGATTCATTAGCTCGTTATTTAGTACGAATTGGCGAAATGAGGGAATCTATAAAAATTATTCAACAGGCTTTAGAAGGAATTCCCGGAGGACCCTATGAAAATTTAGAAATTCGGCGCTTAGATAGAGCAAGGAATTCGGAATGGAATGATTTTGAATATAGATTTATTAGTAAAAAACCTTCGCCTAATTTTGAATTGTCCAAACAAGAACTTTATGTAAGAGTGGAAGCCCCAAAGGGAGAATTAGGAATTTATTTGATAGGAGATAATAGTGTTTTCCCCTGGAGATGGAAAATTCGTCCGCCTGGTTTTATCAATTTGCAAATTCTTCCTCAGCTTATTAAAAGAATGAAATTGGCTGATATCATGACAATACTCGGTAGTATAGATATCATTATGGGAGAAGTTGATCGTTGAAATGATAATTGGCACAACAGAAATACAAACTATCAATTCTTTTTTTAAATCAGAATCCTTAAAAGAAGTTTATGGACTCATATGGCTATTTGTCCCTGCTTTGACCCTTATATTAGGAATCATAATAGGAGTACTAGTAATTGTATGGTTAGAAAGAGAAATATCCGCAGCGATACAACAACGTATTGGACCTGAATATGCTGGCCCGTTGGGAATTCTTCAAGCTTTAGCGGACGGGACAAAATTACTTTTTAAAGAGGACCTCCTACCATCTAGAGGAGATATTCGTTTGTTTAGTATTGGGCCGTCTATAGCAGTCATATCAATTGTATTAAGTTATTTAATAATTCCTTTTGGGTATCGACTTGTTTTAGCTGATCTCAGTATAGGTGTTTTTTTATGGATCTCCATTTCAAGTATTGCTCCTATTGGGCTTCTTATATCAGGATATGTATCGAATAATAAATATTCTTTTTTAGGTGGCTTGCGAGCTGCGGCTCAATCTATTAGTTATGAAATACCATTAACTCTATGTGTGTTATCAATATCTCTACGTGTGATTCGTTAGAACATAAACTTTGATCTCTCCTCAAAATCAAAATGAAATAAAGGAAAGAGGAATATATTAGATAGATAGAGATATTTTTTTTATTTATCATTCATTCAAGTCGATGAGTTAAACCAAATAGTTATATGAGTGAAACAAAACAGCTTATCAATGTGTAGTAAAAAGATAAAATCTCATTTCCTATATACAAGAATAAAGCAGAAGTAAACATTAAAGAGTATAAACTCTTTATCCCAAGATTGAGTTCTTTTATTAGTCATCATATCTTGAAGCGGGTGCAAAAGATCAACTGTATGGGGTTTCTACTACTGTCTTGTATGTATTACCATACTGGGGATCAAAAAAATCAGTGAACGGTTAGGAACACTAAGGTACACAAAGGATTTGTAATAGAGATTATGTAAGGTATCAAAAAAGAGGTATTTTCACATAAAACGAATCATAAGATAATAGGGGCTTTAAGTTGGTAGAAATGATCAAGCAGTACTTCCCCACGATTCCGATCTAGAGTATGCTCCTAGTCACTGATTAAAGAAATAACTATAAAGAACGAATTAATCCTTTATTCTCAGGAGTCACTTCTTATGAAAAAGAAGAATAGGAACAAACGAAATAGAATGGAAAAAAGAAAAGATCCTTATTAATTTTTTCCTACATCTATACATATGTGTAAAAGAATATCGAATTCTGTTTTATCTTTTGATATTAAGGAGTGAGTATTTTATTTAAAAATGAAGTTATTACTGAAGATTTAAGTATAAGGGATAAGATCAATTCGGAAGCGCCATTCTAGCAGACAGAATTCCATTGGTCCAATTTTTGAGACTTTACACGGTATTTTTATTCCATATCTACCCTACGTTGAATCTGCAAAGATCTCTATAATAATAATACCGAACCAGTCCTTGCCATAGAGGAGCCGTATGAAGCTGAGGTCTCATGTACGGTTTTGGAATAGCGGCGAAAACAAGAACAGTTATGTTATTATCGACTATGATTATCGAACAGTTCAAGTACAGTTGATATAGTTGAGGTACAGTCAAAATATGGTTTTTGGGGATGGAATATGTGGCGTCAACCTATAGGGTTTATAGTTTTTCTAATTTCTTCTCTAGCAGAATGTGAAAGATTACCTTTTGATTTACCAGAAGCAGAAGAAGAATTAGTAGCAGGTTATCAAACTGAATATTCTGGTATCAAATATGGTTTATTTTACATTGCTTCTTACCTAAATCTCTTAGTTTCTTCTTTATTTGTAACAGTTCTTTATTTAGGTGGGTGGAATTTATCTATTCCATACATATCTGGTCCTGAACTTTTCGGAATAAATAAAATTGCTAGTGTCTTTGGAATTACACTTGGTATCTTTATTACATTAGCTAAAGCTTATTTGTTTCTCTTTATATCTATCACAACAAGATGGACTTTACCTAGGATGAGAATGGATCAGCTATTAAATCTTGGATGGAAATTTCTTTTACCTATTTCTCTAGGTAATTTATTATTGACAACCTCTTCCCAACTTGTTTCACTATAAATAACAGAATATGATAACAGTATTCTAGACTCATAACCTCTCTTAAACAAGAGAAAGAAACATCAACTTATTCGTGGATATCTACAATATGTTTCCTATGGTGACTGGGTTCATGAATTATGGTCAACAAACAATACGAGCCGCAAGGTATATTGGTCAAAGTTTCATAATTACCTTATCCCATGCAAATCGTTTACCTGCAACTATTCAGTATCCTTATGAAAAGTCGATCACCTCAGAACGTTTTCGTGGTCGAATCCACTTTGAATTTGATAAATGTATTGCTTGTGAAGTATGTGTTCGTGTGTGCCCCATAGATCTACCTGTTGTTGATTGGAGATTTGAAGGAGATATTAAAAAGAAAAAATTGCTTAACTATAGTATAGATTTTGGTGTCTGTATATTTTGTGGTAACTGTGTCGAATATTGTCCCACAAATTGTTTATCAATGACTGAAGAATATGAACTTTCTACTTATGATCGTCACGAATTGAATTATAATCAAATTGCTTTGGGTCGATTACCAATGTCAGTAATTGGAGATTACACAATTCAAACCGTTATGAATTCGACTCAAATCAAAATAGACAAGGGTAAATACCTTGATTCAAGAACAATTACCAATTACTAAGATTTTATTTTGATAGAAAAAAACTTCGTTTTTTTTTTGTCAATGTAACTAAAAGTAAAACAATCATTATTGGTTGAATTGGCCCAATAACTTTATCTATATCTACATTAATCTATACTACCTTACTACATTAAAATTTCATTTAGGAATGTATTATAGACTTATAGACAAGAAAAAAAATAGCCTACTTTTTACTTCCTGACTATTCAGTAAGGTCATGAAATTTATTTATCTCTTATTTCATACATAATGGATTTACCTGGATCAATACATAATATTGTTGTAGTCTTTCTGGGATCAGTTCTTATATTGGGGGGCCTGGGAGTAGTATTATTTACCAATCCAATTTATTCTGCCTTTTCATTGGGATTGGTTCTTATTTGTATATCCTTATTCTATATTTTATCAAATTCTTATTTTGTAGCTGCTGCACAACTTCTTATTTATGTGGGAGCCATAAATGTCTTAATCATATTTGCTGTAATGTTCATGAATGGCTCAGAATATTCCAACAATTCCCGCCTTTGGACCCTTGGAGATGGGGTTACTTCACTGGTTTGTACAAGTATTTTTATTTCACTAATTATTACTATCCCAGATACGTCATGGTACGGAATTCTTTGGACTACAAGATCAAACCAGATTCTAGAACAGGACCTTATAAGTAATGTTCAACAAATTGGGATTCATTTATCAACAGATTTTTATCTTCCATTTGAACTTATTTCTATAATTCTTTTAGTTTCTTTAATAGGTGCAATTACTATGGCTCGTCAATAATAAATACTTAAAATTTAAAATTTAAGAATTTAAAATATTTTGAGAATTTCAAATTAAAAAAAAAGTTTTTATTTTTAGTTAAACCTAAATTGCCAATACCTAACTTTTGGTCTAATCTATTTTAGTCAATCGAATCAGTTGAATTGTTATTCATATCGTATTTAAATGAATCCAAATTGATGGGGAGTTAGTTAATGATGTTCGAGTATGTACTTTTTTTGAGTGTCTATTTATTTTCTATCGGTATCTATGGATTAATCACAAGTCGAAACATGGTTAGAGCACTTATGTGTCTTGAACTTATACTAAATTCAGTTAATATAAATCTCGTAACATTTTCTGATTTATTTGATAGTCGCCAATTAAAAGGAGACATTTTCTCAATTTTTGTTATAGCTATTGCAGCCGCTGAAGCTGCAATTGGGCTAGCTATTGTTTCGTCGATCCATCATAACAAAAAATCAACTCGTATAAATCAATCAAATTTGTTGAATAATTAAATAAGTCGTAATCATTCATTATGTAATCATTGATTTTAATTATATAACTAATATAATTATAAAATAATAATTTCTATTAATTAGTTAGATTTATTCAAATTAAAATAGAATTTAAATTCCATTAATAATAAATATTTAGTGTATTGTTTGTTGACCAATTTGAATTAAGATGTGCGATTTCTATTGTATGACTGTGGTTGTTGAAACATAAATCAAAGTCTCTTGGCACTTTTTCATGAACAGATTTAGAAATATATTGATTCTAAAAAAATTGATAAATCATTGATTCGTCTGGTGTCCTGGTGTCTATAATATAAACATATAATTAATTTACTACTAATTTTACCATTTATTTTTACCATACCAAAACCGGATCGAAAATTTTTTATGTTAAAAACGGGAATTTATAGATTTAATGTCACATTCAGTAAAAATTTATGATACATGTATAGGATGTACTCAATGTGTACGCGCCTGCCCCACAGATGTATTGGAAATGATACCTTGGGACGGATGTAAAGCTAAACAAATTGCTTCCGCACCAAGAACTGAGGATTGTGTAGGTTGCAAGAGATGTGAATCCGCTTGCCCAACAGACTTTTTGAGTGTCCGTGTTTATTTATGGCATGAAACAACTCGTAGCATGGGTCTATCTTATTAATTATATGTTACGTTACAAAAACTCCATTTGAATCATTTGATTCCTCTTTACCGACAAAAGCCCGTGCTCGCAATAATATAATATATTTATTTTATCAAGTACGGGCTTTTCTGGTCAAAGCGTATCTTGTCTTTATCACGAGTTATTTTCCTTGGTTAACAATACTTGTTGTTTTGCCTCTATTTGCGGGTTCTTCCATTTTTTTTCTTCCCCATAAGGGGAATAAGGTGTTTAGATGGTATACTCTATGTATATGCTTATTAGAACTCCTTTTAACTACCTATGCATTCTGTTATCATTTCCAATTGGACGATCCATTAATACAATTGGAAGAAGATTTGAAATGGATAAATATTTTGGATTTTCACTGGAGACTAGGAATTGATGGGCTTTCTGTGGGACCCATTTTACTGACAGGATTTATCACTACTTTAGCGACTTTAGCGGCTTGGCCAGTTACTCGAAATTCACGATTATTCTATTTCTTTATGTTGGCAATGTATAGTGGTCAAATAGGATCATTTTCTTCTCGAGACCTTTTACTTTTTTTTATCATGTGGGAGTTAGAATTAATTCCTGTTTACTTACTTTTATCAATGTGGGGGGGAAAGAAGCGCCTATATTCGGCTACAAAGTTTATTTTGTACACTGCAGGGGGTTCTATTTTTCTATTAATAGGAGTTCTAGGTATGGGTTTATATGGCGCCACTGAACCGACATTAGATTTTGAAAGACTAGCTAATCAATCATATCCGATGGCATTGGAAATAATATTATATTTTGGCTTCCTTATTGTTTATGCTGTCAAATCGCCGATCATACCCCTGCATACATGGTTACCAGATACCCATGGAGAAGCACATTACAGTACATGTATGCTTCTTGCCGGAATTTTATTAAAAATGGGAGCATATGGATTGATTCGGATCAATATGGAATTATTACCCCGTGCTCATTCTATATTTTCACCGTGGTTGGTGATAGTGGGAACAATACAAATAATCTATGCGGCTTCAACCTCTTTTGGTCAACGCAATTTAAAAAAGAGAATAGCCTATTCCTCTGTATCTCACATGGGTTTCACAATCATAGGAATTGGGTCTATAACCAATATGGGATTAAATGGAGCCATTCTACAAATACTTTCTCATGGATTTATTGGTGCTGCACTTTTTTTCTTGGCAGGAACCTGTTGTGACAGAATACGTCTTGTTTCTCTTGACGAAATGGGGGGGATAGCTGTTCCGATGCCAAAAATATTTACAATGTTCAGTAGCTTTTCGATGGCCTCTCTTGCATTGCCAGGGATGAGTGGTTTTGTTGCAGAATTAGTAGTCTTTTTTGGAATAATTACCAGCTCAAAATATCTTTTAATGCCAAAAGTACTAATTACTTTTGTAATGGCAATTGGAATGATATTAACTCCTATTTATTTATTATCTATGTTACGTCAAATGTTCTACGGATACAAATTATTCTATCTTCCAAACTCTAATTTTTTGGATTCGGGACCACGAGAACTGTTTATTTCGATCTGTCTCTTTTTACCCATAATAGGTATTGGGATTTATCCCGATTTCGTTCTTTTACTATCAGTTGACAAGGTACAAGCTATCTTATCTAATTATTTTTATAGATAGTGTTTATTAATGAGACGGAAAGTCTTATAATTCTGTAAAATAAAGTGAATTAGAGTTGTAATTATATGTATTTCGAGTTTTTGCGAACCATTTGATTCCGATTCCTTGAATCAAATGGTTCGCAAAAACTCGAAATACATATAATGGATGTTCTTATGTTATGTATCCTTCGGATAGTCTATTCAATTAGATATTAATGTGAATGAACCATAACTATGTAAACCTATTCCTAAAAGATTGATACCGAAATAACATATCCAAATTATAAGAAATCCTATAGAAGCTGCAAGTGCCGAATGTATATCTTGTAAATTTTGATTTGTTCTAATATGTGAATAAATCGCAAATATGATCCAAGTAATAAATGCCCAAGTTTCCTTAGGGTCCCAATTCCAATAAGATCCCCAAGCCTCATTAGCCCATACTGCTCCAGAAAGAATGCCTATGGTTAAAAAGGTAAATCCTAAACTAATGACACGATAACTCCAATAATCCAAACGCTGAGTCAATTGATATTTGTAATAATTTCGAAATGAAATAAAAGAAGTGTTTTTATTTTTAAAAACACTTCTTTTATCATTTAAATATTCAACTTCGCCAACGAAAAAGGATTTAATTAATAAATTCTTCCTTGTAAAAAAAAGATCGATGTTTTTTCTAAATGTAATGACTAAAAGAGCGATTGATAATAATGATCCACATAAAAGAGCTGCATAGCTTAATAACATCATACTTACATGCATCATTAACCACTGAGATTGTAGAGCAGGTACTAATATAGTGGATTGATGCATTTCGGTTGAAAGACCTGACGTGGCGAAACCTTGAGTAAAAATAGCACTTGGCGCGGTTATTACGCTTAAATCATTTTTATGATTTCGTATTTTAGGAATCATATGAATAAGGGAGAAACTCCATGAAAGGAAGATTAATGACTCATATAAATTACTTAATGGGAAATGACCCGAATAAATCCAACGAATAACTAATAATCCTGTTATAGATAAAAAGGTAGCTATCATACCTCTTTCCAATGAATTGTGTAATCCTACGATTTCGTGAAAAAATAAGGTTATAAAATGAATCGTAATCACAATTGAAATCATCGAAAAAGAGATATGAATTAATATATGTTCTATAGTCGCAAATATCATAAAAAGGGCGAGGGTTCTCCATTATAGAATTAAAATTGAGAATTATATATATTATAGGATCCGCTGTGTCCCTTTTAGGGGATGCCGCCACTCGGACTCGAACCGAGATGCTCTAGCACTGCTTCCTAAGAGCAGCGTGTCTACCAATTTCACCATGGCGGCTTATTCGAAATATTAATAAATAATAGTCAATTTGTGTTGAATGGTCAAGATTCAAGGATTTAATTTTAATATAGTTAGTAAGCGTTAGAATTGATGAAAAAAGACTCATTTAAATTGATATTTCAATGTTTACTAAATAAAGTATAGCCATAGGGTTTAGAGAGTTAAGAATAAACTTTCATGTATCTAGAATGTCAAAATAGAGTTCTACCAAAAAAGTAAAAAAAAAGTAAAAACTAGAACTCGATAGTTTTGCTCCGGACCAAAGGTCGAGTTATAGAACTCAAAATTATCTTTTTATTTTTAGATGATTCATATATTGAAAAATAAAAACAAATTTAAGTTAAAAAAATGTTATATTTATTGCAATTTATACGAGGCATTTTTTTAATTATTTCGATATCTTAGTATCATTAATAATACTCTTCGCTATTTATAATAGATACTCTAATTAGTAAATCAAATTGAAACTTGCTTTTGAGTTAAGCATATAATAAAAAGAATTTTTCTCTATCAATTTCTTTTTCACAATAGAATATGTGAAAAAGAAATTGATAGAGAAAAATTAGAATACTTAGTAATATACTTAGAGACCAGTAAACATAAGAATTATTATTTTATATAACAATAACACGCCGTAGCAGTTAGTTCTAACTAATATTGATATTAAGTAGTTAAATATATTCAAAACATTAGTTAATGCAAATCATTCATCTTAAAATTTTTTAAGTTCTTAATGGTATGTCAATTTAGATTATTCCAAAATTCTATTACTTGTTTGTTGCACAAAAAAACTTTTTGAATGTCCAGTGGAAACCGATTTAGCTAAAGAAAGAGCTTTTATTGCCGTTAAATACCCCTTCTTCTTCCAAATATTTCTACGAATACGTTTTTTTGATCTAGAAGTACGTTTTTTTGGAACCGCCATTCAAAAACAAAATACTTATTTTTATCATTGTATGTGAAAGACATATATTTAGATCATTTTTTCGTCATTATCCATACTTATCTTATCCCGTAGATAATAAGTAATTTTTCAAAACATGTAAAACATATCATATAATATAAATATACAAATAAAAAATTCTATATAATATTATATAGAATTATACTAAATATAGAATTAATAGAATTATTTTAAGATTAAAATCTATGTACTATGTAAAATAGATGTAAAAATATATGTATACATATATACAAAACCATTATAACGTATCCATGCCATGTAGGTATACATATCTATGCTATATCATATATATAGTATATCATATCCAGGGATAAATGAAAATAAAATAGATAATAAAATTTTTTAGTTCTGTCCGTATTCGAATTGAATAAAATTTTTGATATAATTGTGTGTTTTTTTTTTTTTTAATCATATATATGATGATAAATATAATCATCTTAATCTTAATCATCTTATCTTATAGTAGAATTATGAAAAATTTCATCTTCTGTATTTTTCTAATTTTCATTTTTTTTATATTTATCTATAATTTATCTATATCTATTATTAATTTATATTAAATATCTTTTTTAGTTAATAAATTTTCTTTTTTTTTTTTTTTTTTATTTATCTATTATTAATTTATATTAAATATCTTTTTTAGTTAATAAATAATACTTAGGTAATTAGTCATGTTATTTGATCAACCTAATTATAGTTATTTGAATATTTCAAATAAAAATATGAGAATAAATCTAAGAATTCAATAAAAAAAAATATATATATTTTTTTATGGAACAAACATATCAATACGCATGGATAATACCCTTTCTTCCACTTCCAGTTACTATGTCAATAGGATTTGGACTTCTCTTTATTCCTACAGCAACAAAAAATATTCGTCGTATATGGGGTTTTACTAGTGTTTTACTGCTAAGTATAATTATGGCCTTTTCGGCCAATCTGTCTATTCAGCAAATAAATGGCAGTTTTATCTATCAATATTTATGGTCTTGGACCATAAATATTGATTTTTCTTTAGAGTTTGGACACTTGATCGATCCACTTACTTCTATTATGTCAATACTAATTAGTACTGTTGGAATCATGGTTCTTATTTATAGTGATAATTATATGTCTCATGATCAGGGATATTTGAGATTTTTTGCTTATATGAGTTTTTCTAATACGTCTATGTTGGGGCTAGTTACTAGTTCCAATTTGATACAAATTTATATTTTTTGGGAACTAGTGGGAATGTGTTCATATTTATTAATAGGTTTTTGGTTTACACGACCCGTTGCAGCAAGTGCTTGCCAAAAAGCCTTTGTAACTAATCGTGTAGGAGATTTTGGTTTATTATTAGGAATCTTAGGCTTTTATTGGATAACTGGCAGTTTAGAATTTCGAGATTTGTTCGAAATAGTTAATAACTTGATCCGTAGTAATGGGGTCAATTCTGCATTTGTTACTCTTTGTGCCTTTTTATTATTCGTCGGCGCAATTGCTAAATCCGCACAATTCCCTCTTCATATATGGTTACCTGATGCTATGGAGGGTCCCACCCCCATTTCGGCTCTTATACATGCTGCTACCATGGTAGCAGCGGGAATTTTTCTTGTAGCTCGGCTTCTTCCTCTTTTCCGAGTCATACCTTACATAATGAATTTCGTTTCTTTAATAGGCGTAATAACAGTACTATTAGGAGCTACTTTGGCTCTCGCTCAAAAAGACATTAAAAGAAGTTTAGCCTATTCAACAATGTCTCAATTGGGTTATATTATGTTAGCTCTAGGTATAGGCTCTTATCGAGCTGCCTTATTCCATTTAATAACTCATGCCTATTCTAAAGCTTTATTGTTTTTGGGATCCGGATCTATTATTAATTCAATGGAACCGATTGTTGGATATTCACCGGATAAAAGTCAGAATATGATTCTTATGGGTGGTTTAACAAGATATGTTCCAATTACAAGAATCACTTTCTTATTAGGTACACTTTCTCTTTGTGGTATTCCGCCTCTTGCTTGCTTTTGGTCTAAGGATGAAATTCTTAACGATAGTTGGTTATATTCACCAATTTTTGCAATAATAGCTTGTTTTACAACAGGATTAACCGCATTTTATATGTTTCGAATGTATTTACTGACTTTTGATGGGCATTTACGTGTTCATTTTCAAAATTACAGTAGTACTAAAAATAGTTCATTCTATTGCATATCTCTATGGGGAAAAGCAGCACCAAAAGTAGTCAATAGAAATTTACTTTTATCAACAATAAATAATAAAGTCGCCTTTTTTTCAAAGGATAAATATCAAATTAATGATAATAATGTAATAAATAGAATGCGATACTTTCGTACTTATTTTAGAAATAAATACACTTCCATGTATCCTCATGAATCGGACAATACTATGCTATTTCCTCTTCTTATATTGGCACTATTTACTTTGATCATGGGATCAATAGGAATTCAGTTTGATCAAGGAGTAACAGATTTTGATATATTATCGAAATGGTTAACTCCATCCCCTTTTGATCAAAATTCAAACTATTCTGTGAATTGGTATGAATTTTTTACAAATGCAATTTTTTCAGTAAGTATAGCTCTTTTTGGACTATTTATAGCATCTATTTTATATGGGTCCGTTTATTCATCTTTCAAGAATTTGGGCTTAATCAATTCATTTGTAAAAATGGGTCCTAAAAGAATTATCTTCGATCAAATAAAAAATGTGGTATACAATTGGTCATATAATCGTGGTTACATAGACCTTTTTTATACTAGAGTCTTAATCATGAGTATAAGAGGATTAGCCGAATTAATTAAATTTTTTGATAGACATATAATTGATGGAATTATAAATGGAGTTGGTGTTGCAAGTTTCCTTATGGGCGAAGGGATCAAATATATGGGAGGTGGACGAATTTCGTCTTATCTATTTTTATATTTATCTTATGTATTAATATTTCTATTCTTTTTTGTTCTGCCAATAAAGATAAATTTTTAAAATTAAAACTAGGTTCAAAAGGAAGTAGACCATGAATCTTATTTATCCAAAATATTTCTATGGAATCTTTTCTAGAAGTCATTAAATCATTTATATTTACGCGTGAATCCAGCTTTTTTATTATTCCACGATATGGTCCATTCAAAAAAGGATCATACGTTTTAGACAGGCATTCTTTTTCATTCGCATTATTATATAGTCTGGCCC